AGTCTTGAAGTACTATTTCCGCATCCCCCTGACCAAACCCACCCACATTGGGATTACTTGTTAATGGTTGATCGAGTTTAATGGATTCACCCTCTGAAACAAGAAGTTCTGGTCCTGGAGGAATAATATCAACCACTTGACGCCCGTCCGATGGGTCTGTTATGGTTATTTCGTATCCCCCCTTTTCTTTTCGTATGATTTTGCTTACTATACCCGCTGTTGTAGCATTATAAACTGTATTGTTACTTTTGCTACCGTCAGGATAAATCTGACCCCTTCCCCTGTTTCCGCCTACATATATCGGATATTTTAAGAAATGAATATCCTTATTAGTAGCAGGGTCTGGGGAAAGAATCGGAAAGGTAATTTCACTATATTTCTGACCAGGAACGGGGCCTATAACAAGAATATTTTTTTTAGTGGGGCGATAACTCTGAAAAGACAGATTGCCTATCTTTTCTTTCATCTCGGGCGAAATACGATCGGGCGGTGCTAATTCAAAGCCCCCCGGTAAAATAAGAACAGCCCCTACATTCAAAGCGCCTTTCTTACCATTAGCAAGAACCTGTTTCAGTTGCATATCATAAGGAATTCTAACAACTGCTTCAAATACAGTATCCGGAAGTACCGCTTGTGGAACCTCAATATCCACGGGCTTATTAGCTAAATGGCAATTAGCACATACAATACGCCCAGTTGCTTCTCGTGGATTTTCATAACCCTGCTGTGCAAAAATGGGATATGCGTTTGAAATGGATGCACCGGTTATTATATATATCATGACCGATAGGGAAATAGATCGAGTAATCTCTTCCTTTATCCAATAAAAAGTATTTTTAGTTTGCATGGTCCAATCGTTGATCCCGAAAATTTCTACAATAAGATTTAGTAGGTCGCTAGTCTAGTCCCCTATCCACCATTTTGTTATTTACTGTATACTAAAAATACTCAAAAAATTTTACCGAAAGATAGCAGCAATTCCCCCCTCGACGGGTAGAAAGAATAATGTAAGTTCGACTTTGTTTTGTATACAAAACAAAGTAACAAACAAACTTTATTTTTGAATTGGATTTGGATCAGTGAATCATTCCTCAATCATTTATTGAATGATAAATAACTACAAGTGACGGAGATACACGATTTAAATAACGAAAGATCCAATATTTTAAAATTGTATCTAGAATGACGGGAAAGGTGGAAACAAGACCAGATATAATTTGATCATTATAAGCAAACCCAAAATCCTTGTAGATATAACCAATCATTAGTTCCCAACCGTGGGTTGAATGGAATCCAATACAGAAATCAGTTACTAAAAGAATAGAAAAAGCTTTTACTGTGTCACTTAAATTAGATAGGAATTCTTGAACCCAAGAGTTAATAATAACAAGTTCCTCATTACCTAAAATGGAATAACTACTTAGAATAAAGAAATATATTAGATTTGTCGAGAAGTGCAAAATCATATGGATACAATCTTCATTGTGCATCGTGATCAATTGGATCGTTTCTTTGTGTATTCCTAAATGAAGTTTTGGTAGATGTGTTTCCGGGTATTCTTTTATCATTTCGTCCAAGAGGAAGAGTTCCTCTAATTCTATGAATTGTACTAGAATACTCTTTTCTTGAATATCATTCAAGAAAGTTTCGCATTGCCCAGTATTCCACCAATTTGTAACCCAGGATTTAATACTTTTATTGAATGAGAGCGAAATCCACCAGGGTAAAAATATTATAGATGAAAGATATAGAAGGGGAATAAATGCTTTCTTTTTTTGTTTTAACATTTTTTCATCTGTGAATTATTAATGAACCACCTCTTTCATTGACTCTAGGCAATCTAATCTTTCTATCAAGCAGGAGTCCATTATAAGATAGATAGTAATCCCAGAAATTGATTCTCTGCTTTTTTATTAAGTGCTTAGACCTTGAATCTAAAATACAGAAGTCAAAAATATGATAAGAATGCACTTCAAATTCGAGTGAAAATATATAGAATATTATTTCCAGAGATTAAAATTGATCCGATTCGAAGCAATTGTCCTCTCTTTCGATAAATGCTCAAAAGAACTGCTTCAAGTTCAAATAATTCAAATAATAAATATTATTCTATGCGGATTTCGAGACGAAAGAATCCTGATAAAAATAGCAAGTAAAAAAAAACCGTTTTGTTTTAGGTTATGCCTCTTACGTATACGCCTGCTTTAGCTCGAAGAATGAATGGGGATTCTGAAAAGTTCAGTTAGGTTATGCTCTATAAAAAAGAAAATGGGGTTCTTGACTTGAGTTTTTTCCTCTTGCCACATTTGATTGAATTTATTCTTCATTTCTCAATTGAATCGGTACGCGCAAGAAATAGGCCAATTCCGCAGCTTTTTGCTCAATTTCTCGCGGAGTCAAATTTTCATCAGTACGAGTCAAAGGAACGGCACCCTGACCTCTGATTTCCATATAAAGGACACGACGAACAGAAATACCTTCTTTAACTTCTATTCTGATAGATTGAATATCCTTGATAAGGAATCGTAAAAAGATGCGACGGTTTTTCCCAGGGAAGCCCCAACGAAAAATACACACTAGTCCTTCTTTTTTATCGAATCGATCATAACCACTACCTACATTCCACGCAATTGTGCACCATAAATAGGAACTCATAAAGAGACCCGCAATCCCATAGAAAGACATCACAATTCCTTGCGGAAAAAAAACTATTTGCTGAGACGGAAATAAAGATATCAAATTTCTACCAAGATAACTAGAAGTTCCAACCAAAAAAAATCCTAATGAACCAAAAAAAAGGATAAAAGCCCAGCATAAATTGCTTGTTTTTCTAGACCCCGCTATAAATTCTATCCATATAGATTCTGATGGCCAACTCATACATACCAGATCTAGTTGCATTTTATTGGAATTGAGAGAATAAGCATATACTTCATTTTTATTTTGTTTCCGAAGTAACTCTAATCAGCTAGCACTATTTGTGAACCTTTAGAAATAATCCATCGAATTGCTTAGATCTAAAAGCATCCCCTTTACTTTATAGGATAGGATCCCCCATAAAGATCTAAATACCTATGATACATGGACTTTACATCATCCATCTGCTGCGATCCCAGTCCCCAGCTACAATTCATTTACCCATACAACGTGTTTACGCATACACATGCATAAGAAATAGCTTTTTGATTTCTATTCGGAAAAACTACTTGTTATACAATATTCTACTAAAATAGATATCCATGATATCTAAGTCTTGAAAAAATAGATCAGATTTTGTCTTGGTCCCATCGCATCTAAAAAATCTTAGTTTTTTGAACATATAAAGATAAAGAAGCCATTGCAATTGCCGGAAATACCAGACCCACTAAAGGCACAAAAATAGAGGGTAAGCTGTTGAGAGTTGTCATAGAATTGGTACCTCAATTTAATATTTGTACCTGTTATTGTTACTTATAAAGATATCTCAATAATAATTAACAATTATATTAGAATTCGTATATTATACTACTAGAAAACTAATTACTAAGTAATAAACTCATTAATATGTAATTAGCGAGTAGATATATATCTAATAAAAAAAGTACAAGGACTGTAGAACTAAATAAATGAACTTGACGATCGAAATATATTTGTATAATAATCCACTTGATTTATTATTCTGAATTTTTTTTATTTATTATTCGTAGATTTGAATAATAAATAAAAAAAAAGTGTTAGTCAAAATTTTTGAAAAATGAGATTCGTTAGAATTCGACCCCGATCCAAGAAGGGAAGGAGGATTTTTTTTTAGTAAAAATAGAATTCTCGCGAGATATCGAAAGATCAAAAACTCTATATCTATTTTTTTCTATATTTGAATTCTATATAGATCCGCAAGAGAGGAAGATTGAATTCCTTTTATTTGTCTCGCCTAATTCTAATTTCATTTTACAGAGGGGAGAATTCCCTTTTTATCTTCTTACTAAACTAAAAGATTGCTCGTTAGTAATCGGTAATATCGCTAAGAATAAGAATTCCCATAATTCTTTCTACAATTCAATTTGATGCTACAAAGGAAAGAAAACCTCATTAGTCCGACTTTGATTCTGATAAACTAACTACAACTACCTTTTCCATACAAATCAAAAATCTAACTTATAACTTAAGGCTCTACCTGATTTGGAGTTGGAGTCAAAAGAAAAAAATCGTGGAGCTGAAATAACTCACTCAGAATACCTTTTAAAAGTTTGCGTGGTACAATTAGATCGAATAAGCCCTTATCAAATAAATATTCAGCCTCCTGTGAACCCTCGGGTACTGTTGTATTCAACGTTTGTTCAATTACTCTTTTACCTGCAAATGCAATATAGGCATCGGGTTCGGCAATAATTATATCCCCTAACATACCAAAACTAGCGGTTACTCCACCAGTAGTAGGAGATGTAAGAATGGATACATAGAATAACTTTTTATTTGATTGATAATCATATAAAGCAGAAGAGATTTTCGCCATTTGCATCAAGCTTAAACTTCCTTCTTGCATGCGTGCTCCTCCGGAAGCACACACTAGAATAAGAGGTAAAGATTGATTTGTAGCATACTCGATCAAACGTGTGATTTTCTCACCTACTACGGATCCCATACTACCTCCCATAAATTGAAAATCCATAACGCCGATTGCTATAGGAATACCATTTAGTTGACCTGTACCTGTTTGAACAGCCTCAGTTAATCCTGTCTTTCTTTGATAAGAATCAATACGATCTTTATAAGATTCCTCTTGATCTTGATCAGATTCCTCAGGATCTTTAAAAGATTCCTCAGGATCTTTAAAAGATTCCTCTTGATCTTGATCAGATTCCTCTTCAGAATCAAATTCAACCTCTTCAGAATCAAATTTGCCCTCTTCAGAATCAAATTCAATGGGATCCAGAGAGATCATGTCTTCATCCATAGGATTCCAAGTACCCGAATCAATCGAAAGTTCGATTCTGTCTAAACTGTTCATTTTCAAATGATAG